CAGATTAATATTTAAGGATAAATATTACCTCTCCCTTCCCCCTTTCAAACAAATTGAAATGATTGAAGTTCTTCTATTTGGAATCGTCTTAGGTCTAATTCCTATTACTTTGGCTGGATTATTCGTAACTGCCTATTTACAATACAGACGTGGTGATCAGTTGGATCTTTGATTAATTAACATCTCGTTTTTTATTGACCTCCTACTTCCTTTAATCCGCGGGAGGTCAAATTTAGGTTGCTGCTCAATTATTTTAGTGTAATTTTGACCTCCCGCGATTAACAAGAACACAGAATCACGCCCTGTAGGATTTGAACCTACGACATCGGGTTTTGGAGACCCACGTTCTACCGAACTGAACTAAGAGCGCTTTATTATCACAATAAATATTTTGTAACCCCAATTTATCTTGCATATATATATACTATAAAAAATAAAAATGAAATATTTATTTAATTATGTATGTACAATTTTATTAATTGATCTCAATTGATCCCTCGTTACTGCTCAGAAGATAAGTAATAGGTAGGGATGACAGGATTTGAACCCGTGACATTTTGTACCCAAAACAAACGCGCTACCAAACTGCGCTACATCCCTTTCAATTGGTCTACAGTGTCATTGTAGAGAATCCCTGTCTTGTTTTCCACATCTTTATTTCCTACATTGATATACACAAACTATCTTATCATTTCTTCCTTCTTCCTTTTGGTCTCATATATCATATAACAAACATATAATATGGTAAAAGACTTATATAAAGTATGAAATAAATATGAAATCTACCACAAAAAATTAATATTTTTTAGGAATTTAAGGCGGAAATGGACGTATTTTTTTCTTTTAATAAATATCTATTTTGTACATTTCAATTTGAATTAGGAACTCCGCGTACAAGTGGTAAGTCATTAACTACATATACACATCCGGTCATATATGTATTACCATTATGTATTACAAATTACAATAAAATTACAATAACGAATACAGAAAGAGGAGTTTTTAAAATGCGAGATCTAAAAACATATCTCTCCGTGGCACCGGTAGTAAGTACTCTATGGTTCGGGTCTTTAGCAGGTTTATTGATAGAGATCAATCGTTTTTTTCCGGATGCGTTGATATTCCCCTTTTTTTCATTCTAGCTATTGATATGGGAAGGGGGAAGAAGATTAGAGATACAATCAAATATCTGTAACTAATCCCTACCCCTCCCTTCTTTTTTTCTTTGTTTTTTCTTTTTTTCTTTTTTTACTTATTCTTTCTAAAAAAAAAAAAAAAACAAAGAAAAAGCGGTTTCACCCTCAGTGAAACTATGAACTCGGGCTCAGGCTCAAATTAAATTAATAATAGAATGGAAATGCGGTGGTTGGGGCAACAATATCATACAAGATACTTAACTGAAAATGAAATACTGTACGGCAATTAAAAATTATAAATATAGTTAGAAATCATTATATTACTTATTATTTATTACTATATTGATTGCAACAAAATATTTCTTTCATAATTTGATTTCGAGTTACCTGCTTCTATTTTTGTGTCCTTTCTTCTTCCTTGCTTCGGGTCGGAAAATTAAAGAATTGAGTGAATCAAAAAACAAAGGAGGTTCATGGCTAAGGGTAAAGATGTCCGAGTAACGGTTATTTTGGAATGTACCAGTTGTGTTCGAAATCGTGTTAATAAGGAATCAATGGGCATTTCCAGATATATTACTCAAAAGAATCGACACAATACGCCTAGTCGATTGGAATTGAGAAAATTCTGTCCCTGTTGTTACAAACATACGATTCATGGGGAGATAAAGAAATAGATCGAACCGATCGCTCGTGTGTCAGTCTTCCAAGGAAGATGAAAAATTACATATTATATATAACAATATATATATATAATTTATTTTAATTTATTTTTGAATTTATTTAAATATAAAAAAATATAAACAAATAAATATAAACAAACCAAATCCTATTTCGATCGGATCAAAGATGATGTAGAATTAAGAATATAGGATTGGGATTTTCAGGATAAGGAATAAACAAACCATGGATAAATCCAAGCGAATCTTTCTTAAATCTAAGCGATCTTTTCGTAGGCGTTTGCCTCCGATCCAATCGGGGGATCGAATTGATTATAGAAACATGAGTTTAATTAGTCGATTTATTAGCGAACAAGGAAAAATATTATCTAGACGGGTGAATAGATTGACCTTAAAACAACAACGATTAATTACTATTGCTATAAAACAAGCTCGTATTTTATCTCCGTTACCTTTTCTTAATAATGAGAAACAATTTGAAAGAAGCGAGTCAACCGCTAGAGCTGCTGGTCTTAGAACCAGAAAAAAAATAGGTTGACTCTTCAATTGAATTGAATCAAAATAAAATTCCAATCCAAACTCAAATGCGGATTGACTTTTTTTTTTTGTTCGAAAAATCGTAAAATCGAAATGTCCTGTCGTAAGAAAAAAAATGGGAGAAGAGGAATAAATATTTTTTATTTAACGTCTTTCTTCATTTTGATGACTTTATCATATTTTATCATACTAATTTCTACTCTACCTTCCCAGAGTTCATTCTCCAGGGAACTCCATTTAAACTATTCCAACGGATTCCTTCCAATCTCTTTATTTTATGATCTCATTGGAAATCATATAAAGACAACTCTTATTTAATATAGCTATTTGTGCAAGTATTTTACGATTAAGAAGTAACTGTCTCTTGTACAGATTGTGTATAAATTTACTATAACTTAAGTATACTTTATTCTCGCGAATTACTGCATTTATCCGAGTGATCCACAACCGACGAAAATCTCTCTTTTGTCTACCTCTATCCCGATGAGCCGAAACCAAAGCTCTTATTTTCTGTTGAGTAATAGTACGAGTAAGTCTTGAATGAGCCCCTCGAAAGGTTGATGCAAATAAACGAATTTTTGTTCTACGTCTTCGAGCTATATACCCTCGTTTAATTCTGGTCATTGAATAAATGAAACTTTGATGAATAACTAATCGATTTCCTTTCTTTCAGTTATTCCCTTCCCGTATCCTAGTCTATTAATAACAAAACGGATTCTTCCAATGTATAAAATTTAAATTCCAATGGCTTTTGCTACTATAACCTTCCCGACCACGATTTTTTTTTTTTTTTTCTAGGTGAAATGCCTAGAAAAAAATTGTATTGATATTAGGTATCAAAAACACATAAAAGTAGTAAATATAAATGGATATAGTGGGTTCCATCGTTTCTATGGTTACTTCTTAAACGGTGAGGTCCTCTCTATACACCGGAGCCCTTCTTTCATTTAATCAATGTTATTGTTAACTTGTACAGTTCACACTCTTTGGCTCTACCCATAATTATCCAGTACGAGGTCTTTCACAATGAGATCTACTTATACAGTAACGGTATTTAATTATGAAGATTAGCTGAGTAGCTGACCCTGTTAGTCCGTTCTTGCAAGAGTAAGGCATAATTTTTCTGCTTTTTAAAATAGTATTTCCCCTGCTTAATGGATATCATTTGCTATCAATGGAGAATTCTTTCTCATCTTAAATTTAAAACGAGTTGATTGGATTTGCACCAACGGAAACCATACATTTGATACCACAATAGAAGGATAGATCTTTTTGATTTTTAGATATTGAATGGAGTTCTTCCATTCTAGTCTATTCACTGGTACTGATCGTTGATACTGGATCAATTGTTTTCTTTCTTTTGTCCTAGCCCATGATCTGAACGAGTCGCACATACACCCTAGTACATGTTCCTCGTCGCTGAGGACATCCCCCAAGAGCGGGGGATTTCGTGACATTTCTGATTGGCTGTCTTGTGTTTCTAATAAGTTGTTTAATAGTTGGCATATTGAATCATATACATAATGGGCTGGTTTAGATCGATCTTAACCGGATGATTATGAATTATTTTATTTCTATATTAATAGATTAATGAATAGAATATTAAATCCGGTAAGAAGATAAAATCTCAAATCACCAATTCGTCTGAAATTTTTGTTATTTTTTCTTTTTTATTCAGTCGCTACAAGATCAACAATTCCATGAGCTTGGGCTTCTGTTGCTGACATAAAAACATCTCTTTCCATATCTTCGGATACAACCCATAAGGGTTTGCCTGTCCTTTGTACATAAACCCTTGTGACGGTTTCGCGCAGCTTCAAAAGTTCTTCCGCTTCCAAGATAAATTCTCCCGTCTGTGCCTCATAAAAAGAACTAGCAGGTTGATGGATCATTACCCTGATGATATAACATAATAAATGTTTATTCTATCTCGCATGATGATAAGGTGAAGAGATAAAGAATAATAAAATATATAATTGAACAACCGTACAGGCATCTTTTACGCATTGCATACGGCTCTATAATGGAATTCGTTTTTACCTTACTTAAATATCAAATAAATTAAATATAGGGTCTATCAGACTCGGGTTGGTAAATGATCCAATAACCACCCTTCTTTTTGTTTTTGGAGTAGTTCAAAAATACTATGATGGCTCCGTTGCTTTATATATTTATTTCGTCTGTTATTTAGCAATCCCAAAGTTTCTTTTTTTTTTTTTTTTCAAATAAAAAAACAAGATTTTTTTTATTTTCATATTCTTTCATAACCTAAATATTGTTAAGAGCCTCCCGGCGTGAAAACAAAAAAGTTTGTGACGCTGAAATAGGCTTCCCGATAGATTAGATAAAATCGGAAATACCTTTTATCTCATACTACTCTTTCGATACATAATTTAAGGGTTAAAAAAATTTATCATATCGAATTCGAAGTGCCATGCTATTATTACTTAATATTCATATTTCATATAGCGCGAAGGCATAGTCTTCTTTTTTCTCTCAAATCAAATAAAAAACTCATTGGCGCCAAGCGTGAGGGAATGCTAGACGTTTGGTAATTTCTCCTCCGACCAGAATAAAAGATCCCATTGAAGCGGCTAATCCCATGCATATTGTCTGTATATCTGGTCGCACAAATTGCATAGTATCATAAATAGCTACTCCGGGTATTACCCATCCGCCAGGAGAATTTATAAACAAATATAGATCTTTGGTATCATCCTCTATACTGAGATATACCATAAGACCAATAAGTTGATTCGAGATCTCGCTATCAACCCCTTGGCCTAAAAAAAGTAATCTTTCTCGATAAAGTCGGTTGATTGGGATAAAGTTGTATCCCTTAGAAACCGTACATGCACCTTTTGATGCATACGGTTCAACAAAAATAACGAAAAAAAATAAAAGAATCAATGTGTAGATGTAGATTCTAGCGCTTTCTTTTATTTATTTATTTTTTTTTTTTCATACCAGGCTTTTAACTTATAAAAAGGGGCTTTTCTTTCATTTTTCAAAAAAGATGGGTTTTGGCCTGTTTTGTTTATCTATAAAAAAAATTACTAAATTTATCTAACTAACTTTTCATTGATGTATTGTTTCATCGAGATACAATCTCAATCGCGATGTAATTTTCTTGTTCCTGAATGGGCTTCTTCAATTTTTTTAGGTTTATGCTCTACTCCGAGTAAAGATCCGCCCGATTTGGATTTGCACATATATGACAAATGCCCCAATACCACGTCCTTTTGCTACGACTTCCTTTTTACAATTTATTTCATGTCTTACAACAGATATTCAATGCATTCATCATATTACTCGATTGATTAACAGTTTGAGATCACTTCTATTATAAATATATAAAGAAATCGAATATGATAGAAATAGTAAATAGAATATGATAGAATATGATAGAAATAGTAATCATAAATAGATTTATTACCGGTTTTTTTCTAAACGGAGCCTGGATACTTCATTTTATTGGCCTAACCAAGATAACCATAAATTATTCTAATTGATAATATTAATCTGTATACCCTCCCGAAAAAATGGATCTAATTGAACTTCACGCTCCAAATTTTTGATAATTCAATCAATCTTTCTTGGGCGAAGGGGAGGATATCTCGATCGGGGAAGAGAATGGGGAAATACCATATGACCCAATATATCTGACAAGTCGCACTATACGTCAATCCACAATGCATCTTCCTCTCCAGGACTTCGAAAAGGTACTCTTGGAACACCAATAGGCATTAAATAAAATAAAAATTAAGTACTATATCTCACTTTGATGTGAAAGCGTAACAATGGATTTAGTGTCCTACTAATATTGGCCTTTATCATATTTTATCCATAGATTGACTAAGTTCATAAAAAAAGATAAAGAAGACAAAATGAATAAAGGAAAATTATTACAAATAAGTCCTTTGAATGATGAACAAATATATATATGCATTCACTCATATAAAATGGTATCAACTCCCCTACCATTGCGTATTGGTACTTATCGGGTGTAGAATAGATCTGCTTCTTTTTGTTCCTACGAACAAAATAGTTTCATTATTACTAAAAGTAATTGAAAAGAATCAAACAAATATTAACAAATCAAACAAATATTAATTCTTTCCCCAAGATAATCCACTAAAAAGAGGGTCCACAGCATAGTTTTTTCCAATGCAATAAAGTTACATTGTGTCTATTTTTCATTGATAAAGGGGTATTTCCATGGGTTTGCCTTGGTATCGTGTTCATACCGTCGTATTGAATGATCCCGGTCGTTTGATTTCTGTCCATATAATGCATACAGCTCTGGTTGCTGGTTGGGCCGGTTCGATGGCTCTATACGAATTAGCAGTTTTTGATCCTTCTGATCCTGTTCTTGATCCAATGTGGAGACAGGGTATGTTCGTTATACCCTTCATGACTCGTTTAGGAATAACCAATTCATGGGGCGGTTGGAGTATCACAGGGGGTACTGTAACGAATCCGGGTATTTGGAGTTACGAAGGTGTGGCCGGGGCACATATTGTGTTTTCGGGCTTGTGCTTTTTGGCAGCTATCTGGCATTGGGTGTATTGGGATCTAGAAATATTTACTGATGAACGTACAGGAAAACCCTCTTTGGATTTGCCTAAGATCTTTGGAATTCATTTATTTCTATCAGGGGTGGCTTGCTTTGGTTTTGGTGCATTTCATGTAACAGGATTGTATGGTCCTGGAATATGGGTGTCCGATCCTTATGGACTAACTGGAAGGGTACAATCCGTAAATCCAGCGTGGGGTGTGGAGGGTTTTGATCCTTTTGTTCCGGGAGGAATAGCCTCTCATCATATTGCAGCAGGGACCTTGGGCATATTGGCGGGTCTATTCCATCTTAGTGTACGTCCACCTCAACGCCTATACAAAGGATTACGTATGGGAAATATTGAAACCGTCCTTTCCAGTAGTATTGCTGCTGTCTTTTTTGCCGCTTTTGTAGTTGCTGGAACTATGTGGTATGGTTCAGCAACTACCCCGATTGAATTATTTGGTCCCACTCGTTATCAATGGGATCAAGGATACTTCCAACAAGAAATATATCGAAGAATTGGTGCTGGGTTGGCTGAAAATCAAAGTTTATCTGAAGCTTGGTCTAAAATTCCCGAAAAACTAGCTTTTTATGATTACATCGGCAATAATCCGGCAAAGGGGGGGTTATTCAGAGCGGGCTCAATGGACAACGGGGATGGAATAGCTGTTGGGTGGTTAGGACATCCTATCTTTAGAGATAAAGAGGGGCGCGAACTTTTTGTACGTCGTATGCCTACTTTTTTTGAAACATTTCCGGTTGTTTTGGTAGACGGAGACGGAATTGTTAGAGCCGATGTTCCTTTTAGAAGGGCGGAATCTAAATATAGTGTCGAACAAGTAGGTGTAACTGTCGAGTTCTATGGCGGCGAACTCAACGGAGTCAGTTATAGCGATCCCGCTACTGTGAAAAAATATGCTAGACGTGCTCAATTGGGTGAGATTTTTGAATTAGATCGTGCTACTTTGAAATCCGATGGCGTTTTTCGTAGCAGTCCACGTGGTTGGTTTACTTTTGGACATGCTTCGTTTGCTTTGCTCTTCTTCTTCGGACACATTTGGCATGGTGCTAGAACCTTGTTTCGAGATGTTTTTGCTGGTATTGATCCAGATTTAGATGCTCAAGTGGAATTTGGAGCATTCCAAAAACTTGGAGATCCAACTACAAGAAGACAAGTAGTCTGATACAATATGCTTTGTTACTTGTTACTTTTCATTTTTATTTTCTTTTTGTGATTTTTAGATGGGGTACCAGATAAATCTTGATTTGAATCACTGCCTTTTCTTTGACTCTTGTTCTTTATTTATCCGGGAGACGATCCCAAATAAACAGGTATGGAAGCTATAATTGTAAACCACGATCGAATCTATGGAAGCATTGGTTTATACATTCCTTTTAGTCTCAACTCTAGGAATAATTTTTTTCGCTATCTTTTTTCGAGACCCGCCTAAAGTTCCAACTAAAAAGGTGAAATGATTTGTCATTATCTCAATTGAAGTACGGATCCTCCCAATATTGGGAGGATCCGTACTTCAACTAGTCCCCGTGTTCCTCGAATGGATCTCTTAGTTGTTGAGAGGGTTGCCCAAAAGCAGTATATAAGGCGTACCCAGTAAAACTTACAAGTAAACCAGATAAAAAGATGGCAACTAGGGTTGCTGTTTCCATGATTATATAGTTTTAAGACATTATAAAGTTTTAAGACCACAATGGATCTATGATAAGATCATTTATTTACAACGGAATGGTATACAAAGTCAACAGATCTTACTGAATATAAAATATTATGGCTACACAAACCGTTGAAGGTAGTTCTAGATCTGGCCGCCCAAAACGAACTAATGCGGGGAGTTTATTGAAACCATTGAATTCAGAATATGGTAAAGTAGCTCCTGGGTGGGGAACTACTCCTTTGATGGGTCTCGCAATGGCTCTATTCGCGATATTCCTATCTATTATTTTGGAGATTTATAATTCTTCCATTTTACTGGATGGAATTTCAATGAATTAGATTCACAAGAACCATTAACTGGCTTTTTCAATACAAAGTGAAGCGTTTAGGTTTCTGATTTTTATCCCATTCTATTTTGGTAGTTTGACCGTGGAATTTCTTTGTTTCTGTATTTCCGGAATATGAGTGTGTGACTTGGTATAAATGATCCTATGGATAGTACAGAGAATGGGTCTGTCATCTTGATAGAGATGGTTTTACTTCGTCGGATATTCATTCTAGTATCTGGAGCACGGAATATATGAAATAGATTACTATTAGAACTATGATTCATACTTAATAGTCAGACCTCGTGTCCGGACTTCAAAAAATTTTTTCAAAGAGTTAGAAGTTATAAATAGAAATATTTTTATTCTTTCAAACTTTCGTTTATGCTTATTTTGATCAAAGGACAAAACAAAGGTTTCTTTGGTTTGGATTTTTAGTCATTATATCTATTCATTGAATAAGTGATGATCCAATGGTTCTTACTCAGGGAATTTTGGGACTTAGACTTAGTTTGAAAGGGTTTTATTGAATCATCGTGGTTTTAGTATGAATCTGAGGTTTTAATCAATTCATAGGGTCTTAACAAGAGAATTCCTATCAATAATAAAGAAAACAGCAGTAAAGCCGCATTACACATAAATAACACCAAAGAAAATAGGTAAATAGAAGATTCAAGAGGCCTATAACGATCAATATATAGACGAATGAGCCGACTTGATTTTTTGGCATTATAACCACAAAGAAGAGCTTTCGGATTTTTATTCTTTAGTATCTTCAAAAAAAAATTGAATCATAAATCATAGAATTAATAAATTTCAAACTTTATATTACACACATCCGTTAGAACTAGTATTTGGGTGTTTCTGTTTGAGCCGTACGAGATGAAATTTTCATATACGGTTCTCCGGGGGGGTCCCCTTGATTTACCTATCTCAATAAAATCTATGATTGGTTCGAAGAACGTCTTGAGATTCAGGCAATTGCCGATGATATAACTAGTAAATATGTTCCTCCTCACGTCAACATATTTTATTGTCTAGGGGGAATTACGCTTACTTGTTTTTTAGTACAAGTAGCTACCGGGTTTGCT